GAGGAACTTATCATGAATCCACTGATTTCTGCCGCTTCCGTTATTGCTGCTGGATTGGCCGTGGGGCTTGCTTCGATCGGACCCGGGGTTGGTCAAGGTACTGCTGCGGGCCAAGCTGTAGAAGGGATCGCCAGACAACCAGAAGCAGAAGGAAAAATACGAGGTACTTTATTGCTTAGTCTGGCTTTTATGGAAGCTTTAACAATTTATGGACTGGTTGTGGCATTAGCTCTTTTATTTGCGAATCCCTTTGTTTAATCCCCCCAATATATATATTTTTCTTTTTTTATTTCCTTGGATTTGCTGCTCTTGCTTTTTTCGAATTATATTAACATTTCATTCCTACAATTTCTTATTCGTTGTGACAATAATCGGGGGGAAGAATCGATTTGAGGATGGGGAATTAAATTATCACATCAGCTCACTTTCTTCCTTTACCTTCTTAGTCTAATGGAACTTTTTTTAGGAAGTATTGCAACAAATGAGATATTTTATTTCACAACTGACATAAGACCTGATACCTAATTCTAATAAGTGTCGTTCTTGTTGGAAATTTCCAATTGAAAAAACAATCCATTTACATCTATAAATCTATATTTTTTTATTTATTCTATTATTTTTCTAAATGCTACTAAATACTAAATAGAGTAAAAAAAATATAGAAAAAATATAGAAAAATAAAATTAGTCTATCTATAAGAAAGAGGAGATCATATGAAAAATGGAACCGATTCTTTCCTTTCCTTGGGTTATTGGCCGTTCGCCGGGAGTTTCGGGTTTAATACTGATATTTTAGCAACAAATCCAATAAATCTAAGTGTAGTGGTTGGTGTATTGATTTTTTTTGGAAAGGGAGTGTGTGCGAGTTGTTTATTTCAAGAAATAGGCTGGATCCAACCAACTGCACTTTTTTTTCGTTATAACTTGAAAAAGGGCACGATTCCGCGAATTACTTCTGAATAAATTAAGAAATCATATTTAAGAACCATAGCATTTCGTGATTCATTGGTAAATCTACTTTGATTCTCTACCAACCAATAATGCGGGACCATTAACAGGGTTAAAGCGAGATCGTTTGAAGTCCGGATGCAGCATGGTACTCTTTCTACTACTATGTTAAGTTAATAGTTAATACGGAAAAGGTTTCAAAACGAAGAGTTGAAGTTTTTTTATCGATATAAAACACTCATGTCGATAAAAAAATGATTTGAACCCTTTATTTTGAATTATATATATATATTTTCTATATTTTATATATATCTATTTGAATTGGAAAAATAGATATTTCACCCCCCCTTTTTTATTTATCTTTTTTATCCAATGCTGAATCGATAACCTATGTATTATGTATAAAGTAAGAAGCATTTTTTGGATTTGAATAAAAAAAAGAAACAACTTTGCTGACAATTATAATTATTTGGTTGGTCAGAAGAGTCCTCCGAATATTCTGTTCTTAGATTAGTGACCTGTTTCGATATTTTCGCGAATATGAATAGAGAAGAGAGGATAGGCTCATTACAGTAAAACAAAGCTATGGGAATTTCCATAAGTAATTGAGCCTGAGAGCCAAATGAATCGAAAGATTCATGTTTGGTTCGGGAAGGGATCGTGGAAATTTTGAAATGAATGGAAAGATAATCTACTTTCATTAAGTGATTTATTAGATAATCGAAAACAGAGGATCTTGAAGACTATTCGAGATTCAGAAGAACTACGCGGAGGGGCCCAGGAACGGCTGGAAAAAGCCTTGGCTCGCTTACGTAAAGTAGAAATGGAAGCAGATCAGTTTCGAGCGAACGGGTACTCTGAGATAGAACGAGAAAAATTGAATTTGATTAATTCAACTTATAAGACTTTGGAACAATTAGAAAATTACAAAAACGAAACCATTCGTTTTGAACAACAAAGAGCAATTAATCAAGTTCGACAACGGGTTTTCCAACAAGCCTTAGAAGGAGCTCTAGGAACTCTGAATAGTTGTTTGAACACCGAGTTACATTTACGTACTATCAGTACAAATATTGGCATGTTTGGAACGATGAAAGAAATAACGGGTTAGTCTTTCTACTGTGCAGGCATTATTTTTCTTTCAAACAAAAAAAAGAATTAAGAAATACTCATGGTAACTATTCGAGCAGATGAAATTAGTAATATTATCCGTGAACGTATTGAGCAATATAATAGAGAAGTAAAGATTTTAAATACTGGTACTGTACTTCAAGTAGGCGATGGCATTGCTCGTATTTATGGTCTTGATGAAGTAATGGCAGGTGAATTAGTAGAATTTGAAGAAGGTACGATAGGCATTGCTCTTAATTTGGAATCAAATAATGTCGGTGTTGTATTAATGGGTGACGGTTTGATGATACAAGAGGGAAGTTCTGTAAAAGCAACAGGAAGAATTGCTCAGATACCGGTAAGTGAGGCTTTTTTGGGCCGTGTTATAAATGCCCTCGCTAAACCTATCGATGGTCGAGGCGAAATTGCGGCTTCTGAATCCC